GTATAATATCAATCACTTGGCGTCCATCCGATGCATCGACTATGGATATTTCATATCCCCCCTTTTCTTTACGTAGTATTTTTCTTACTATACCTGTTGACGTAGCATTATAGACCGTATTGTTACTCTTGCTACCATCAGGATAGATCTGTCCCCTTCCTCGGTTTCCCCCTACATATATGGGATATTTTAAGAAATGAACGTCTTTCTTCGTAGCAGGATCGGGGGAAAGAATGGGAAAGACGATTTCACTATATTTCTTACCGGGAACAGGGCCTATCACAAGAATATTTTTTTTATCGGGACGATAACTCTGAAAAGAAAGATTTCCTATCTTTTCTTTCAACTCAGGAGAAATACGGTCGGGCGGCGCTAATTCGAATCCCTCGGGCAAAATAAGAACAGCACCCACATTTAACCCTCCCTTTTTCCCATTACCAAGAACTTGTTTCAGTTGCATATCATAAGGAATTCGAAGAACTGCTTCAAATACAGTATCGGGAAGCACAGCTTGGGGAACTTCAATATCCACGGGCTTATTAGCTAAATGGCAATTGGCACATACAATTCGTCCGGTTGCTTCTCGTGGGTTTTCATAACCCTGCTGCGCAAAAATGGGATATGCATTTGAAATAGATGTCCGAGTTATTACGTATATCATGATCGATACAGAAATCGATCGAATCATCTGTTCCTTTACCCAAGAAAAAGTATTTCTATTTTCCATATCCAATCGCAGATCCCAGAATTTCTACAATAAATTAGATAGGTAGCTAAGCTAATCTAGTTCCCTATACACGAGTCTGTTGTCATTCTACTGCAACAGTTGTACTGGAATGATGAATACCTTGAGCAGGTAGAAATAGAAAGAATTTTGCTAAAATGGAAAAGGGCTTTCTTTCTAAAGGAAGAAAGATGCTAATTTGATTAATATCAGGAAATCGAATGAGTTTATGCTTCACTAATTGAATGATAAATGACTACAAGCGAAGGAGATAGACGGTTTAAAGAAAAAAAGATCCAAAATTTAAAACATGTATCTAGAATCACTGGAAAACTACAAACAAAAATAGTGAAAATTAGCTCATTAGGAGCCCATCCAAGATCGTTGTAGACCCAACGGATTAGTAGTTCCCAACCGCGGGTGGAGTGAAATCCAACAAAAAAATCAGTAACTAAAAGAATCAAAAAAGCTTTTATTGAGTCATTTAAGTTATAGAAGAATTCCTGAACCCAAGAATTCAAAATGACAAGTTCCTCTTTACCCAGAAAAAAAGAACCACTTAGAATAGCCAAACAGATTATATTTGTCGAGAAATGCAAAATGATATGGAGATGATCCTCATTATCTATTTTGACCAATTGTATTATTTCCTTGTGTATTCCTATAGGAGGTTTTTGTACATGTGTCTTCGGTTTCTCTTTTATCATTTCGTCCAAGAGAAAAAGTTCTTCTAATTCTATGAATCTTTCTAGAACCTTTTTCTCTTGAATATCAGTTAAGAGAGTTTCAGATTGCCTGGTATTCCACCAATTCTTAATCCAAAGTTCCAGACATTTGTTAAAAGAGAAAGAGACTCCCCAGGGCAAAAGTACGATAAATACAAGATATAGGAAAGAAGGCAATGCTTTCTTTTTTTTCATTTTTGATCTGTAAATTGAGTTGTTAATGAATCTGCTTCATTCGCTGACTCTATTTCATTCGCTGACTCTATATGATATTTCTTTTTATTTGAAGCAAAAATTCTATAACAAGGTTTGAGACCTTGTATCTATTCCTCTTTTTTGTATACTAGTGGAATTTCATTGCATTGGGTTCTTTCTTAGATCTAGATGGAGTGGAATAGAGAAATAGAATAAAAAAAAAGCCCTTTCGGATGAAAATGGAAGAATATTATGCCATATATCTCACTTGGACAAAACAAATTAGAAGCAATTTTCTCTTATCCTCGTTTGTTCCTTTCTTTAGATAAATACTCCAAAATCTCCTTACAATAACGAATCCAATTCATTCAATTCATTTCAAAAAAATTAAATCGGTATTCAAAATACTTCAATTGGTACGCGCAAGAAATAGGCCAATTCGGCAGCTTTTTGTTCAATTTCTCGTGGAGTAAAAAACTTCTCATCAGTACGAGTCAAGGGAATGACCCCCTGGCCCCGGATTTCCATATAAAGGATACGACGAGGATAAAGACCCTCTTTAACCTGAATTCTAATTGATTGGATATCCCGCATAAGGAATCGAAGGAAGACGCGACGTTTTATTCCAGGGAATCCCCAACGAAAAATGCACACTATTCCCTCTTTTCTATCGAATCGGTCATAACCACTGCCTACATTCCACAAAATGGTGCACCACAAGTAGGAGCTAATGAATAGGCCCGCGATTCCGTAGAAAGACATCACGACCCCCTGTGGAAAAAAAAGAATTTGTTGAGATGGAAGTACAGATATCATATTCTTACCAAGATAACTGGAAGCCCCAACCGATAAAAATCCTAGTGAACCTAGAAAAAGAATACAGGCCCAGAAAAAATTACCTCTTTTTCGAGAACCTTTTAGAAGTTCTATCCATATGTGTTCTGATCGCCAATTCATATTAGATATACTAAATCCAGCAGCGGTCGATTGAAATTGAGAGAATAAGCTAAATGATTTTGACTTTACTTTTTTTGATTCTGAAATCGCCTTCAGTAACTAGTACTCCTGTGAAATAATTGGTTAGATACATTGACTTTCTATTCAAAAAATATCTGTTGATCCACTTAAAATAAAACTCGCTATACCCGGCTCCGCATATGCATGCATTTATGCTCGTAGCCTATATCCGCATCCATAGCCGTTTTTCATTTGTGTGTAGAAAGAGCCACATACCCTACCATATTATATTACTTACACTAAAAAATATCTGTATTATGATCCTGCGTGGAAATACATTGAGAAAATTCGGCCCCATTGGTTCTAGACAATCTTATTTTTCTGCACATAAAGAAATAAAGAAGCCATTGCAATTGCCGGAAATACTAAGCCTACTAAAGGCACGAAAATAGAAGGTAAGTTAAAATCCGTCATAGAATAGGTGTCTCAATTCAAATTTACTATTTCTATCTATTCGAAAAATATCTTAAGATTCTTATAATATAATTAAGTATATCTATTATAAGGAATATTGACTATTGTATTTTTTAGTTTGCAAAATAAAGATTTTTTATAGAATACTATAGAATACTTTAGTATTCTATAAAAAAAAAAGGAATGGAATGGATAATAAGAAAATTGCAAAAAAGGAGATTAAAAAGATTTGATTTTTCTTTTCCCGTCCTCATGGCCTTTCTATCCTTCTAATCGAACTTGAAATTGGATTCAAAAGAAAGCGATTGTGAAAATGAAATACCTCTTTCAGAATACCCTTTTAAAAAGGTCTCAGTACGACTTTTAGTCGAATGCGCGCCCATTTCGAATCCTAAATCAGTTTCGTCTACCTACTTCCACATGCAATACTTCTTCAACCACTCTCGGACCCCCACAAACGCAAGATGCGCGTCAGGTTTTGAAATAAGGATATCCCCCAACCCCAGTATACCGAAACTCGCTCTTATCCTATCCCACCGGTTGTAAGGATTCATACATAGGGCTTTTTAGTTGATTGATAGTGCCGTAAAGTTGAAGCTTTTTTAGACTTTTTTATTAAGCTGTAATTTCCTTCCTGCATACGTGCTCCTCTATCCTCTAGAAGCTCATACAATAATGCGTGGTAAAGGCGGAAAAATAGCATACTCAATCAAAATCAAAGGGCAAATTCTCTTACCTACTACAGATCTCATACTACCCCCTTAGACTTTTTAAGGCGATATACCACCCAAAGGGTATGAAAATGCCGGGTGGAGTTAGCTTTTCGACGAAAACCCGTCCCGTGCAGCGAAGTCCTGTTAGTAAGACCCCGCGCAAGACACAAGAATGGATTATAGAAGAATATTATTCCGAATACTCCTCCGGACGCGTATAGTAGCATTGCGATTCCTAATCTTTTTTCATTGATTCTTTCCCAATAAATAAAGACTTTTTCTGTAAATACTGCGTATTTGATTCCATTATCATATGATAATACTATATTTGTATTTATTTATTGTATTATACCTTTATATATTAAAAATATATAGAATAGAGGAATCTCGATTTGTCAAGTCTCATGATCGTATCAAGATCTATTTTTATTCGGCTCAATCTTTTTTTTAAGATTGAGCCGAGTTTAATTGCAATCAATTAGAAGAATAAAGAAGAATTACTGCATTTCGTAACTGCTTTTTTCTCTTTCTATTTCGCTTCTTTTTTATTTAGACCTTCTTTATATCTAGTTTTATCTACTTATCTAGTTTATCTACCGGCTCGAACTCGAATTTGATCGCCTTCCATATTTCACAAGCTGCGGCTAGTTCAGGACTCCATTTGCAAGCTGCTCGGATAATTTCATTACCTTCACGAGCAAGATCGCGCCCTTCGTTACGAGCTTGTACACAAGCTTCTAAAGACACCCGATTAGCTACTGCACCAGGTGCATTTCCCCAAGGATGTCCTAAAGTTCCTCCACCAAATTGTAATACGGAATCATCTCCAAAGATTTCGGTCAGAGCTGGCATATGCCAAACATGAATACCCCCTGAAGCCACCGGTATAACACCTGGCATAGATACCCAGTCCTGAGTGAAAAAGATACCGCGAGCACGATCTTTTTCAATAAAATCATCGCGCAATAAATCAACAAAACCTAAAGTCATTTCGCGTTCCCCTTCTAACTTACCTACTACTGTACCGGCGTGGACATGATCTCCCCCAGACATACGCAATGCTTTAGCTAATACACGAAAATGCATACCATGATTTTTCTGTCTATCAATAACTGCATGCATTGCCCGGTGAATGTGAAGAAGTAGGCCATTGTCGCGGCAATAATGAGCCAAAGTAGTATTTGCGGTGAATCCCCCAGTTAAGTAGTCATGCATTACAATAGGAACCCCTAATTCCCTCGCAAATATAGCTCTCTTCATCATTTCTTCGCATGTACCTGCAGTCGCATTCAAGTAATGCCCCTTGATTTCACCGGTTTCGGCCTGTGATTTATAAATTGCTTCGGCACAAAAGACAAAACGGTCCCTCCAGCGCATAAATGGTTGTGAGTTTACGTTTTCATCATCTTTGGTAAAATCAAGTCCACCGCGTAGACACTCATAACACGCTCTACCGTAATTTTTTGCGGATAATCCCAATTTTGGTTTAATAGTACATCCCAAAAAAGGACGGCCGTACTTGTTCAACTTATCCCTTTCAACTTGGATACCATGAGGCGGACCTTGGAAAGTTTTTGAATAAGTAGGGGGAATTCGCAGATCCTCCAGACGTAGAGCGCGTAGGGCTTTGAAACCAAATACGTTACCCACAATGGAAGTAAACATGTTAGTAACAGAACCCTCTTCAAATAGGTCTAATGGATAAGCTACATAAGCGATATATTGATTTTCCTCCCCAACAACGGGCTCGATGTGATAGCATCGCCCTTTGTAACGATCAAGACTGGTAAGTCCATCAGTCCAAACACTTGTCCATGTACCAGTAGAAGATTCGGCAGCTACTGCAGCCCCTGCTTCTTCGGGCGGAACCCCGGGCTGAGGAGTTACTCGGAATGCTGCCAAGATATCAGTATCCTTGGTTTCATACTCCGGGGTGTAATAAGTCAATTTATAATCCTTAACACCAGCTTTAAATCCAACACTTGCTTTAGTTTCTGTTTGTGGTGACATAAGTCCCTCCCTACAACTCATGAATTAAGAATTCTCACAACGACAGGGTCTACTCGATATGGATTAGGCGTAAATGAAACCTTTGCAAAAATCTTTTAAAACAAAAAGGATATTCAATTAATATCAACTCATTAAAGAAAATGGAGGGCATGCTTAAGTTAATGAATATGTTTCATTCATATATAAGGCGTACACCCTGTGTATGTTCTATCCTATAGGAATTCTACTATAGGAATTCGATAGGAATTGAGTTGTTGTTATGGTAAGTTAACATGGTTCGTTATTAAACCATGGATTTGATTCACCAAATCCATCATTATTGTATACTCTTTGATAGATATAGCGCAACCCAAATCAATCCCTAATCCTTATTTTACAAGTTCTTAATAGGCCCCTTTCTTATTTTGAATGTAAATACCTAAATACTAAGAAAATTCTCTGTTGACAGCAATCTATGCTTCACAGTAGTATATATTTTGTATATCGAAGTCCTAGATAGGAAAGTAGAGTAGGGACAGATCCTCCACAAAAGGCGAAATGTATATGAAAAAAAAGATTGATTGAACTTTCCAACGGACTCATTCCATGAGTAAACGATTGAATGGGATTCGCTTGGGCAACGAAATCAAGTCCTCGTCCCCCTTTCTCTCTTATTGAATTAACTAATTCATTTCCTTTTGACTTTTGGATTTTTGGCTATTTTTTTGGATTTGATTTGGCATTATTCAACAAAACAAGAAAAAATTCGACAAATTCTTTTTTTTTTTGAAAATTATGTGATAATTATGAGAACCAATCCTACTACTTCTCGTCCCGGGGTTTCCACAATTGAAGAAAAAAGCACAGGGCGTATCGATCAAATTATTGGACCCGTGCTGGATATCACTTTTCCCCCGGGCAAGTTACCTTATATTTATAACGCTTTGGTAGTCCAGAGTAGAGACACTGCCGGTAAGCAAATTAATGTGACTTGTGAGGTACAACAATTATTAGGAAATAATCGAGTTAGAGCTGTAGCTATGAGTGCTACAGACGGGTTGATGAGAGGATTAGAAGTGATTGACACGGGAGCTCCTCTCAGTGTTCCAGTCGGTGGAGCTACTCTCGGACGAATTTTCAACGTTCTTGGGGAACCTATTGACAATTTGGGTCCTGTAGATATTAATGCAACATTCCCTATTCATAGATCTGCGCCTGCCTTTATCGAGCTAGATACGAAATTATCCATCTTTGAAACAGGTATTAAGGTGGTCGATCTTTTAGCTCCTTATCGACGTGGAGGAAAAATAGGACTATTTGGGGGGGCTGGAGTAGGTAAAACAGTACTCATCATGGAATTAATCAACAACATTGCTAAAGCTCATGGAGGCGTATCCGTATTTGGCGGAGTAGGGGAACGGACTCGTGAAGGAAATGATCTTTATATGGAAATGAAGGAATCCGGAGTAATTAATGAAAAAAATTTGGAGGAATCAAAGGTAGCTCTAGTCTATGGTCAAATGAATGAACCGCCGGGAGCTCGTATGAGAGTTGGTTTAACTGCCCTAACTATGGCAGAATATTTCCGAGATGTTAATAAGCAAGACGTGCTTCTATTCATCGATAATATCTTTCGTTTTGTTCAAGCAGGATCGGAGGTATCCGCCTTATTAGGGAGAATGCCCTCCGCAGTGGGTTATCAACCTACTCTTAGTACAGAAATGGGTTCTTTGCAAGAAAGAATTGCTTCTACAAAAAAGGGATCCATAACTTCGATCCAAGCAGTTTATGTACCTGCGGACGATTTGACCGACCCTGCTCCTGCCACAACATTTGCACATTTGGATGCTACTACCGTACTTTCCAGAGGATTAGCTTCCAAGGGTATTTATCCAGCAGTAGATCCTTTAGATTCAACCTCAACTATGTTACAGCCTCGGATCGTTGGCAACGAACATTATGAAACTGCGCAAAGAGTTAAGGAAACTTTACAACGTTACAAAGAACTTCAGGACATTATCGCAATTCTTGGGTTGGATGAATTATCAGAGGAGGATCGTTTAACTGTAGCAAGAGCACGAAAAATTGAACGTTTCTTATCACAACCGTTCTTTGTGGCAGAAGTTTTTACCGGTTCTGCAGGAAAGTATGTTGGTCTTGCAGAAACAATTAGGGGATTTCAACTAATCCTTTCCGGAGAATTAGACGGCCTACCCGAACAAGCTTTTTATTTGGTGGGTAACATCGATGAAGCTAGCACGAAAGCTATAAACTTAGAAGAGGAGAACAAATTGAAGAAATGAAATTAAATCTTTATGTACTAACTCCTAAGCGAATTATTTGGGATTGTGAAGTGAAAGAAATCATTTTATCTACTAATAGTGGCCAAATTGGCGTATTACCAAACCACGCCCCCATTAACACAGCTGTAGATATGGGTCCTTTGAGAATACGCCTCCTCAACGACCAATGGTTAACGGCGGTTCTGTGGAGCGGTTTTGCGAGAATAGTTAATAATGAGATCATCATTTTAGGAAATGATGCGGAACTGGGTAGTGACATTGATCCGGAAGAAGCTCAACAGTCACTTGAAATAGCCGAAGCTAACTTGAGTAGAGCTGAGGGTACGAAAGAATTGGTTGAAGCGAAGCTAGCTCTCAGACGAGCTAGGATACGAGTCGAGGCTATCAATTGGATTCCCCCATCCAATTGAATACAATCCAATGGTTTAGTTGATACAAAGAAAAAGGGAAGAGGGGTAGAAAAAGTTATTAGATAGCGAAGCGAAGTAAGTCCAATGCTATCTAGTAATTTTTCTACCTACCTACCTACTATTGGATTTGAACCAATGACTCCCGCCGTATGAAAGCAATACTCTAACCACTGAGTTAAGTAGGCAATTTATCACCACAAAGGAAGACCCATTACTTCGATCGATTATAGATCGAATCCTTTTTATAAGCAATACTGCTCCGTTATTGGTATGTTATATAGTAAACAGATCAAAGGGATATCCTCTGGCATTAGAGAATATTCATCTTGACAAGAAATTATCTATATGTTAAGATATCTCTGACAAGGGCTATAGCTCAGTTCGGTAGAGCAACTCGCTTACACGTGCGCCAATGCTTTTCAAGGGAGCTTATTATGCAATGAACATAATTGATCTTATTGCAAAATCAATGTCTTACTTCATGGATTCGAGAGAATAGGAGAACAGTAGCCTGACAAACAGTCGGTTCAGTCCGATTCAGGTGCCAATTCAGGTGCCTAATCAAATAGAACCCTTATTGATTTGCTAGTTGATAAGGTAAATATCCAGCCCACTAAATGCTAGGCGTAATGAGGATAAGGGCCTCCAAAAAACTTCTTTTCGTTCTATGAACTTTAAGGTGTATGAAGTCTCATAGTCAACTCTTGCAGCGGAACGATAGAGACTCCATTTCACTTAGGTTGATTTAATTTAGGCCGGAGGCAGACCTAAGTCAAGGTAATCCTCCTTTGAAACACTTTGGTATTGCTCCTAGATAGATCATAATACAAATAATCAATCAGAGCACAGGGAGCCATCTCATTATCTTTCCGTAAAGAAAAACTATGGTGGACTAACTGATCTTTACATCAGTTGATGAAAGAGCCCAATGCAAAAAAATGCATGTTGGGTCTTTGAAACAGTTCGAATCATTTCGATAATAATAATAATCCGTTTGATCTGTTTTACCGAGAAGGTCTACGGTTCGAATCCGTATAGCCCTAATATGTCCTTTTTTTAGATTTTAGGATAGAGATCCTATGTTTCCTTTAGTATAGTTTTCATTTCCTCATTAGTACTTGTTTATAGACTGGACGATCGCTTGCGCCATAGAATAGAGATAAAAGCATTACCACAGGCTCATTCATCGAAAATCTTAGAGACAGGAAAAGAAAAACGAATTTCTATCAAATCAATAGAAGGAAGGATCCCTTACCTGATTTGAATTCCATCCTCCTTCAAATTCAAATAGGAAGGATATGCTCTAAGTCCCTAGACTTCCCTATAATAACTGCAATGATTTTCTCCATCTTGCGAATTCCTACTTTGTTTGAAGTATATTACTTTGCTTATATATACATTATCTAAATCGATCTACTTTAAATAAAATCCAAAAATAAAGAAAGAGTAAATAAGAAAACAGAATATTCTGTCTCATAGTTCTGAAATAGAGTTCTTTATTTTTATAGTA